CCTTTCGAGCAGACTAAGAAGAAGGAAGGTAAGGTAGCAGCTACGACTTCTTCCTTCTGGGCTTACTTGCCAAGTCCAATAGCAACGGATTCTGTACCAGCAAACCATATTTAACCGTTTGTTCCCTCTCCGTTCTAGCTTTCTAAATAAGTCAGATCGGTGCCTTGAGCTGGGAAAAACTCCTAAATCAGTAAATCCGGAAGTTCCTTCCTTCCCCAGAGTTCTTCCTTCGTTGAGGGTTGGCGCAAAAGCAGCAGATATTGAAACTAATAGCAAAGAAGGCTAGGCTTAGGCTCCTCGAACCAGATTCTAATTCTATTAGATCTTATACCGTAATTCGCTAATCTCGATGAAAGAGCAGGTAACTACATAAGGCAGCTTTCCCCGCTCTGTCTTCTCTACGATTTTAGGGTACTTACTCGTGCACGGAATCAAAGAAGAGGAGGTTGCCTGATGGGACGTCGGCCTTTTCTTTTCTAAGGACTTTGCCGAGTTGGGTTCTATTAATAAGTTCCAGGTAAGATGCTGACTTTGCCGGGGTTGAACCCCTCTCTTCTAGTGGCTGCCCTTCCTCCAAGACTGGAATCAGTAAGAGCTTTTCTATACTATGCTGCCTTTGGCCTTGCGCCTGGTCTTTCTTCTTTATTGCCTTGGCCTTTCACCGGATATGAAAGACCTCGACCGATAGTCCGAGGGGCGTAGCGGAGAGATTGCCACTAGACTGTAAGGGTAGGGTACCGAACACAGGTAGCTTTACTGACTAATGGAAGTTTTCCACTCAATTGACCAGTGTATGGGGATTTTATTCAAGACGACCGACGAGAGAGAGTCAGGGTAGCAGCGGAGTTGGAAAGCCCCTTGTGTGGGGGGGGGAGTTTTCACTCTATTTACAAGTACAAGTGGAGGGGCATAGGTAATCCCGTACCGATGCGACTAGACACCGCCGGAAACTGGCGATCAAGTCTACGAGCCAGCAAGAAAGATGATAAAAAGATCAACGCCTACTTGCTCATGTATCATGTCATTCTTACTGACTGTACCATCACAACAAGGGATTTTTCTCGGAAAGGTCAAAACCTTCAATCCTGAATTGCTAGTTTCTCGTCCGACGGGGATAAGTCGGAAACAAGGCTGGAAGAACTCTTCTTCATGGAGACGGAGAAGTTGAGAAGCTCCCTTTGGTCCCCTCTTCTCCCTCTTCGGGATATATTCCTCTCCGTGCCTCATCGTTAGTGATGAACTCTTCCGAACAGATTTTATCTATCACTTCTGTTCGGGAATCTAGGTCCTGCAGGATTGGATATGCTACTTTTTCTCTTTGGAATTCCTCCTCCGCTAAGGAACTTATTTATTTTTTAATAGAATAAGTTTTCTTTAAATAGTCGGTCCTTCACCTTCAGCTGCTGCTGAATAGCGTCCGCTGAGCAGGATGTGGATGATCCTGCTTCCTCTCTCGAGTGTTCCCCGCAAGGGTCTTTCGTTTCGCTCGGAGAGGTTTCCCCCCAGGCGGATTGGGGATTCCCATAGAGAATGGGCCAAAAAAAGAACGCAAATAAATAAGGAACTACAAAACCCTTGTATAACACCTGGATATACATATAGGTTATTAAATACACTAAGTAGAATAATAAGATTACTACAAAATAAAATTTTATTATTCTTCTACTCGGCCTTTTTTCGCTGTGTGAACAAGGTTTTAGTATGTATTGGCATTCTGGGCAGGTCGCAATAAGTCGCTAGTCGAAGGTTTAGACCAATTCATCACCATCTTGCCCGCTTCCAATTGATGACTGGCTATTATATAAGTGACAGGTGCACGATCGACTTTGCACCTTCCATTCTTCGGTCCTTCGTCTATCGCCTTGGTATAAAAGCCTTGATCCGTCTTCGGCTTCGATTCGTTATGCTCAGAAGCTCGAACAAGCCCTAAAATCTCTTGCCGCCTAAAACTCTGCCAAGAGAGCGCTGCTGTACGTTTGATCCTATGTGCCCAGAGAATGCTATGCGTTCTCCACTTTCGGATCTCGCAAAGAGAGAACGTGTTTTTTCCTCTGACTTTATCTCTCATTCGAAAAACGAAGAAAGCGGGCCCCAGCTACTGCTATCCTTGGGAAACCAAAAGAGCTACCTCGTAGAAAGAATGGGGTCGATGCCCCCAGGTTATACCCTGATCCAAGACGCTACCTATGACTTTGATGGAAGGTTTGACTCTCGACCCTCAAGTTTAGAGTTTTCGTTATGGAATAAGTTATTCAGTGTTGATTGAAGCTATCCGAATTCGTCATCCTCCTTATCAACCATCTCAGCGGCATCTTTCCTTCTATTCATAGCTCTCGTAGCAGCAGAACTATAGAATTCGCCGCTACTATTGGACTTTTTTTTGTTGGCTTCTCAGGGATGTGACTTAAGAGTTTCTGCGAAAATGGTAGGCAATGGCAGTGGATCGGTGTTGAGTTTGGAAGTGCACTGGAGGATAGCTCTGCGAGACAGATCCAACGCA